AAATAAAAAGAAAGTACAGTCGGATTAATCCAACTTTTTCTTGAAATACACAACCCGCACACACTCCCTTTCCAAAGAAAACTAATACACAATACACTATAATTAGATTTATTAGATTTGTTGCTAAAATATCGGTATTCAACCCGAAACTCCCGGCGAGTGGCCAGTGGTTCAAGAAAGCGAAAGAATCAATTTCATTTTTCATATATTCTCTTTTTATAGATAGGACTAATAAAGAATAAAGTTCTTTTTCTATCACTTAACTGGCCCCTTTTTAATCCATTTATTTTATTGAACATGGATATGGATATTCCCCCCTTTTTGAATGGGAATAAAACCAATTTCTGAATTTCATTTAGATTGAATTTTTGAAATTACGAAATATTTCCCTTTATTGAAATCTTTCCTCAATTTGTAAAAAAAAAAAAGGTTCCATTATATTAAGCCGAACCGATCTTAGAATATCTAATCCTCACCTCAAATAAGTCCTTACTAGTATTTTGTTTCACTAAAATAAATAATTTTGAGTTATTAGGAAGGAAAAAAGAAAGGATTGATAGAATTTCAAGAAATAAAAATCAATTTCAAGTTAATAAAATAGGAAAAAATAGATAATCTAATGAACTTTTTTATTGCTAAGATAGGATTAAACAAAAGGATTTGCAAATAAAAGCGCTAATGCCACAACTAATCCATAAATTGTTAAAGCTTCCATAAACGCTAGACTAAGCAATAAAGTACCTCGTATTTTACCTTCTGCTTCTGGTTGTCTCGCAATACCTTCTACAGCTTGACCTGCAGCAGTACCCTGACCAATCCCAGGTCCAATAGAAGCAAGCCCCACAGCCAATCCAGCAGCAATAACAGAAGCAGCAGAAATTAATGGATTCATAATAAGTTTCTCGTCAAAAAAAAATGGGTAATGATACAACCAACTAATGAAATATTATTTAATTTTATCAAAAAAAATCGATTAGTTGAAATAACTAAAAATTCTGAATTGAAATAATATATTACTAAATTGTTAGAATTATTTAGATATCTCCTTTTTTTTGTTTTTACTTAAAATGATAATGATGGTTTTCTTTTATATAAATATCCATATATATAGTTATTTGATTTCTTTTCAACCTTTCTTTCATTGAATGCTTACTTTTGACTTTTCAGGATCCTTTAGTTTACCTGTTTTTTTTTAATACATAATTAAAGATGAAACAGATGATTTCTATTTAAATGGTATCTATTTAGAATCTAAATAAAATATACCCATTCCGCTATAATAAATAAGATAAATAGATACATAATAAAACATATAAAATCCATATTCATATATAGATATATAAATTCAATATATCCAATATCATTTCATTATTAATATATAATATTCAATATAGTAGCTATCTATAGTATATCTAGCTATATACTATGGATAGCTAGGAACTATATAACTTAGATGGGGCTGTTTCACTAGTGAATAATTCATTTTACATAGAAAAGGGTGATTTCTTTCATAAAAAGTGCATATTGAATATGGAATCATTTGGATTCCAGAATCATTCAAATTCTATAATAATTCATTCCCATACCAAAAATGACTGGATTGATAAAGATTACATACACTTAGTGTAACCTCTCCACCTTTTTATTACAAATTCCAATTCAATACGTCCATCCTCTCTCCTAGGATTCTCAGTCGTATCTGATCCTATATTTAAATATATATTATTCTAAAACCAAGCAAATTATCTTGAATCATACAATAATTGGGATAAACTGAAAAAAGAATATTTTATCGAAAACTAATCAATGATGATCCTCCATTGATTCTCCTATATAAGCTGCGGCTAAAGTTGCAAAAATAAGAGCTTGAATACCACTTGTAAATAATCCAAGAAAGATAACAGGTATAGGAACTACTAAAGGGACTAAAGAAACAAGAACAACAACTACTAATTCATCAGCCAATATATTCCCAAAAAGTCGAAAACTCAAAGATAAAGGTTTTGTGAAATCTTCTAGGATGTTAATTGGTAATAGTATTGGAGTTGGTTTAATATATTTCTCGAAATAAGCCAATCCTTTTTTGCTAAGACCTGCATAAAAATATCCTACTGACGTGAGTAAAGCTAAGGCAACAGTAGTATTTATATCATTCGTGGGCGCAGCTAACTCCCCATGAGGCAACTTGATGAGTTTCCAAGGTAAAAGAGCACCTGACCAATTAGAAACAAAAATAAATAGGAACATAGTTCCAATAAAGGGAACCCAAGGTCCATATTCTTCTCCAATTTGAGTTTTACTCAAGTCTCGAATAAATTCAAGAATATATTCAAAAAAATTCTGACCATTAGTCGGAATAGTTTGTGGATTCCGAACAGTTATGATAACTGATACTAATAAGATAGCAATTACAACCCAAGAAGTGATAAGTACTTGGGCATGAATTTGTAAACCTCCTATTTGCCAATAAAGATGTTGGCCTACTTCTACACTCGATATCTCGTATAATTGATTATATGTTTTAATGGAACATGATATAACATTCATATTATCCTCTAATATCAATTGAACTTCAAAAAAGAAATTATTTGGATTGAATCGTCTCTTTCTAAACTCACCAACTTGAATCATTTCTATTTCTATATTTAAGATACCAAGAAATCACGTAACATCATAATATATATATAGATAATATCATAATATATAAATATACCCACACCGCAGTTAGTTCTTTTTTCTTTTTTTATTTCAATTTTCATCTTGCTTAGAACATTATTCATATATTTAAAATATTTTATATATTTCAAATATTTTAAGAGTACTCAATTTTAGTTGATGACCTTCCAAAATTGCGGACATTAATTTACTAAGAATCCATCGAATTGAAATTGGATCCTTATCATTGGCTGGAATTGGAATATCTGCAAGATCTGGGTCACAATTTGTATCGATTAAACAAATTGTCGGAATACCTAAAATAATACATTCTCGAAGAGCTAAATATTCTTCTTCCTGATCAATGATAATCACAATATCAGGCAAATCTTTCATATATTTGATTCCGCCGAGATATTTTTGCAAAGTAGATAACTTTCTCTTCAAAATTGCTGCATCTCTTTTTCGGAGAGAGTTGAATCTGCCCCTATTTTCGAATACTTTTAAGTTCTTCAACTTCAAAAGTTTCAGGTGCGTAACGACCCAATTCGTTAACATACCACGAAACCATTTTTTACTAACACAATGACACCGAGCCGTTTTTGCAGCTAATGCTACCAAACGTGCTACTTTTTGTGGAAATTTTTTGGTACCAACGATTAAAATGTCTTGTCCTTGAGATGCTGCTTCAAAAAGTAAATCACAAGCTTCTGATAAAAAACGAGCAGTTTTAGCAAGATTTGTAATATGTATAGCGTTACGCTTGTATTTACCCTTCGCAATGATATAAGGGGCTATTTTAGGATTCCATCTCTTTTTACTATAACCTAAATGAACTCTTGCTTCAATCATCTCTTGCAAATGAATGTTCCAATATCTTTTTGTCATTTTCTCTCCCACTTCCTTTTTGTATTTTTACAAAGAAATGAAGTACCTTAAAATATATAATTGTTCCGATGGAACCTTCTACTGGGGATTGCCCATTGATAAACGACACAAACTCTAAACTTTTTGAATTGCTAATTTGATTTATTCTAATTTGATAAAAAAAAAAAAGAAAGATAGTTAAAGGCAAAAATGAATCTGCTCCGAAATTAAGAATCATGAAACCTCATCAAAGATTGTTCTGATATTTCATGATAATTTACCTCATGAAGATTATTTTTAATATTTAAGAACACAATAATTCTTTATGGTGTAACATAATATCTCTCATTTCCAACTCAAATTGATTTTTTTTTGTTTTTTCTAAATCAAAGTTCTTGTCTTGTCTTGAAGGGTGTACAAATTTTTTCAATCCGGTACCCATAGGTAAAATCCTTCCCAGAACAACATTTTCTTTCAGGCCTTTCAACCAATCAATACGACCTCGTAGAGCAGCTTTTGCTAAAACTCGAGCGGTTTCTTGAAAACTTGCTTCGGATAAGAAACTTTGAGTATTCAGAGACGTTCTTGTTATTCCTAATAAGATTGCCTGATAGAACATGGATTCATCCAAAGCACGTCCTGCCCGTTCTGCTCGTAATAATCCGATTAATTCTCTAGGTAAAAAAATATTAGACATTCCATCTTCGGAAACCAACACTTTAGATGTTACTTGACGTACAATAATCTCGATATGTTTATCATGGATCTGTACCCCCTGTGATCGATAAACCTTTTGAATCTTATTAACCAAAGAAATACGACTTTGGGCTATGGTTAGCTCAGCTCCAATCAAGAAAATCCAAGGTAATCCAAGAATTTTTGGTATACATTTATTCCAACCTTCCAATCTACTTTTGAAGTTTATAGAGATTGAATCAATCGAAGACGCTTCAAAAAATTTTTCTACTTTTGGAAGACCTTGCGTTATATCACTAGATTTCGATTTTTCATATAGAAATGTAACTAATATATCTCCTTCATAAAGGATTTTTCCATAATAACCATGAATAGTTCCTCCTGAAGTTACCAAATAAGGCTTAGCGGATCTTATAACTAAAGAATTCAGATTAATAATTACAATTTGACCAGATTTTTGGACATACGATTTGTCTTGAAATAGACAAACATTTTCGCAAAGAAATTGTCCAAGTCTAATTATTGTCGATGCTTTTTCACAATTATTGTTGTGAAAGAAAGAACACCAATTCCAATTGAATGTGTTCAAAATAAAGCCTCCGCATAAATCGGGATTATAAATCCTACTATTTTCATCTATTAAACAGTATTGAGATACTTCAAATACTTGAAATATTTTTTTGAAAATCTGTTTCAAATGAAATCTCCTATTTTGATCTATTAAATAGAATTGCAGTACTTGAGCTCTCAATACTTTGAAAGTCTGTTTCAAAAGAAATGGTTTTAAGATGAAACATAAATCAAGATTCGAATTCCCTATATCTAATAAAAAGATTCTCATTAGTTGAAATAGTAGGGAAGTATCTTTCCAATTCTCAAATAAAAAATATTTATTTAATAGGAGTTCATTATGAGTTATTAAATGGTAAAATGAATCAAAATTCGCTATTTTAGGTACAATAGCGCCTAATGGACCCTTAGAATACCCATATACATATAGAAATAGGGGATTCCTTTTTTTTGTCACAGTATTATTTTGGAATGGATAATCCATTTGAGAATAATTGGACGATGATAAAATTATCAAGGATTGGCAAGTCTTATTTGGATTTAATAAAGTACCAATAATTCCTTGATGTTCACAAAGTGATTGAATCTTCAGCTTGGAAGAGAAAGGATTGATATTGGTACGATTTAATCTATTATCAGGAATCCATTCTGAATTTACTCTGTTATACCTTTTTTCAGTATATGACATAGTGGACTTGACTAATTCCATTTTGATAAAATCTCGAATCAAATCATTTGTCCTTATCTCGACAAAGGAAGCATGAACCTCTTCCTCTTCTTCTATAGAACCTGTTTGTTCTTGGTTCCAATTTAATACTAAGCAAGTTCGAACTAATTGAATACTTGTGAGAGAAATTATTCGAATTGGCTTGCTATTTGCATAAAGGAAATAATTGACAACTCTAAGTTGGAGATTCTCTTTCTCTTCCAAGAGGTCTTGAGGGAAAAGTGTTGCTAAATGAATATCCTCGGGTCTTTCATTTTCATATGGAATTAAAGATCTAACGAAAACAAAATAATTTTTTTTGATAGGTGTAATCCCTTGAACATAGATCCAATCTTTCCATTTTTTGGATTTCTTAGAATTTTTTTTTTCTTGTGGTATTAAAATGTTGACGTGCCTAGATATCTTATCTGTTTCCTCAGGAAAATGAATATCTCCAGAAAAAATTTTAAGTTCAATATATTTTTTTGTTTTCTCCACTTGGACTAATCCACCTACTCGGCTTCTTATATTGAAAGTAAGCCATGTATCTACTCCAATGATACTATTGTTTCGAACCCTTATAACTGAGGATTTCCGTAAGATATGTACTTCTTCGGGAATGAAAAAAAACAAATCCACTTTCCTTGGGTCCTCCGGACTTGATTCTTTTTTTTCTTGATCCTCAATCAATGTTTGTTCTTCAGGATTCCATTCATTTGTTTCGTCATCTTCGCTTAATATTTGGTTTTCCACATTCCATTCATTTGTTTCGTCATCCTCAATCAATGTTTGGTCTTCCAGAAATTCTTTTATTTCTTGATCCTCAATCAACGTTTGGTTTTTCGGATTCCGTTCTTTTGTTCCTTGATTCTCAATCAACCTTTGTTCTTCCAGATCCCATTCCTTTGTTTCTTCATCTTCACTCAATGTTTGGTCTTCCGAATCCCATTCCTTTGTTTCTTCATCTTCACTCAATGTTTCGTCTTCCAGATCCCATTCCTTTGTTTCTTCATCTTCACTCAATGTTTCGTCTTCGGAATCCCATTCCTTTGTTTCTTCATCTTCACTCAATGTTTCGTCTTCCAGATCCCATTCCTTTGTTTCTTCATCTTCACTCAATGTTTCGTCTTCCAGATCCCATTCCTTTGTTTCTTCATCTTCACTCAATGTTTCGTCTTCCAGATCCCATTCCTTTGTTTCTTCATCTTCACTCAATGTTTCGTCTTCCAGATCCCATTCCTTTGTTTCTTCATCTTCACTTAATGTTTCGTTTTCTACATTGCATTCTTTTGTTCTTTGATATTCAATCAACGTTTGGTATTTTTGATACTGAATCAGCCTTCGGTATTCCGGGCTCGATTTTTTTATTCCTTGATACTCAATCAACGTTTGGTATTCTGGAAATTTTTTTATTTCTTTATCTTCACTCAATGTTTCGTCTTCCGGATCCCATTCCTCTGTTTCTTCATCTTCACTCAATGTTTCGTCTTCCGGATCCCATTCCTCTGTTTCTTCATCTTCACTCAATGTTTCGTCTTCCGGATCCCATTCCTCTGTTTCTTCATCTTCACTCAATGTTTCGTCTTCCGGATCCCATTCCTCTGTTTCTTCATTTTCACTCAATGTTTCGTCTTCCGGATCCCATTCCTCTGTTTCTTCATCTTCACTCAATGTTTCGTCTTCCGGATCCGATTCCTCTGTTTCTTCATTTTCACTCAATGTTTCGTCTTCCGGATCCCATTCTTTTATTCCTTGATCTTCAATCAAATTCTCTTTCTCTTTTTTTATGATTGAATCTATTTCACCGGTACTATATTGTTGAATAATCCCTGAACTGCTTCTTCTATATCGTGGATCATCAAAATAAGTAAGAATACTATTTCTATTTAAAATACCATTTATGGGTATTTTCATCGAAATAGCAAAACAGGGTATTAGTTCTTTATTATATTGTAATGGGATGATAAATTGATTTCTTCGCTTTTTGGCCAAGAAATAAGAATTCTCTTGGAGAATAGAAGGATATATGAAATCCCAAGAATTATTTGATATGATTTGAGCAGATCTTGAATAATTATGAAATTCCCTATCTTTTTTATCAGAAGTATTCAACAATTTATATCTTATTTGATCATTAGTTATTGATAGGTCATAAATAGATCTTCTTTCATCCATAGAAAAAGAATAAACATTCATTTTATCTTGATCTTTATAGAGCGAAAAAGATAGTCTATCGGATCTGTACGGGCTTCCTGCTAATATCCATAAATGGCTTGTTTTTGTTAATAGATGAACATTACTATATTTATGTTTAGTTGCATGGTAGACATCAGTACTCCAGTGCATTTCTCCCCCAAATTCCGAATAAATATGTTTTTCTACTGTTTCTTTAAACGGAAAAGGGGACATTCCAGTACGAATTTCAGCAATAACTTGTTCTGATTCTATATATTGATCATTTTGAACTAAAATGAAACTTTTTGATGGAATATTGACATTATGTATAATATCCCGACTCTCAATAGTTACATAAAAATCTATAGGACATAGAAAGGCAGGATGCCCATAACGGGTACGCGTGGGATGAACAAAATCCTGATTGAATTGTATTTTTCCACGAAAGGGAGCTCGTACATATTCGGCAGTACCGCCTGTAAATACTCCACCAGTATGAAAAGTTCTTAATGTGAGTTGAGTTCCCGGTTCCCCGATTGATTGACCCGCAATAATACCTACAGCTTCTCCTAACTCGACCAAATCACCATGAGTGGGACTTCGACCATAACATAATTGACAGATCCAAGATGTACTCCTACAAGTAAAGGGACTTCGAATATATATTGGTTGTGCTCGAAAGGTTATGAATTGATTGACCAGTCCAATCCCAATATCTTGATTTCGAGTAGCAATGCATCGTAGACCAATATAGATATCATCTGCTAATACACGACCAACTAATGTTTGGATAAAATTTGTTTCCGTTATATCGTTTTGAGGACTCACGGAAATACCTTGGACAGTACCACAATCTCTTCTACGTACAATCATATGTTGAACTACTTCAACAAGTCTACGTGTAAGATATCCAGCATCCGCTGTTCGTATAGCAGTATCTACAACTCCTTTACGAGCTCCATAGCAAGAAATTATATATTCTGTTAAAGAAAGTCCTTCACGAAAATTGCTTTGAATGGGTAAATCAATCATTTGTCCTTGGGGATCCGACATTAACCCTCTCATACCTACTAATTGGTGTACCTGAGATGCATTTCCCCTAGCTCCCGAAAAAGACATTAGATAGACGGGATTAGAGGGATCAGTCATCTGAAAATTATTATTCATTTCGTGTCTTAAATATTCACTTGTAGCATACCATATTTCAATGGATTGACGTAATTTTTCTACTGTGTGTACATTCCCATAATGATGGTGTTTCTCTAAAATAGAATTCTGTTGTTCAGCATCTTGGACTAACCATCGTTTCGAAGATATTGTTAAAAGATCATCAATTCCCAATGAAATAGATGTAGTAGTGGCTTGATGGAAACCTAAAGTCTTTACTTGATCCAGGATATGGGATGTATATCCCATTCCAAAATGAGCTATTAATCTACTAATAAGTTGTTTTATAGCAGTTCCATTTATAACTTGATTGTAAAAGGCTTGTTCTTGCATAATTCTCCTTATATTTTACTTATACTTAGTTGGATTCGGACAAATGATCCAAAACGGAACTCCTTTTCTTTCATCTTAATCTTGATTCACACAGAAATTTAGAAATTATGATACTAGTGAAATTGGAAAGACCCAAATTCTCACGGGAAGGGATATTGCCTAATCTAATTTCTTAGTTTAGATAGTGTAGAAATAGAGCCGATCCGACTAAAGCCTTGTATCGCTTCTTCGGTTTCTCGATAAAAAGAAATATGACCAAGAGTAGTTCGAATGTATATACAACGGATTTCTTTTTTTACACTTCCTATTATTAGATAGTGCTCATAAATCTCATGATAAGTACCTAAAGATTCGTATTGAACTTCGATAGGAACTTCGTCGCTTGACCCAATAACACCTTGTTTATTTAGTTTCCATCGGAGCCATAAAGGGCTATTTAAACTGATTCTTTTCTGCCAATAAGCTCCAAGTGCATCATATGAATTACAAAAATAAGGTTCTTTCTCCTTAATATATTTATAATTCTTATTATGAACTAGTTTATTTTGATAGTTTTTGCAATTAGATGCATTATACCTATTTGCACAAATACCTCGAGGATTTCCAATCGTTAATATATAAAGCCCAATAAGCATATCCTGAGTTGGTACGCAAATGGGATCTGCAATAGCTGGAGACAAAAGATTTATATGAGAAAACATAAGTAAACGAGCCTCTACTTGAGCTTCCAAAGATAAAGGTAAATGAACAGCCATTTGATCTCCATCAAAGTCCGCGTTAAAACCCTTACAAACTAATGGGTGTAAACAAATAGCACGTCCCTCCACTAAAATTGGTTGGAAAGCCAATATGCCTAGTCTATGCAGAGTAGGTGCTCTATTCAATAATACGGGATGCCCCCGCATAACTTCTTGAAGTATTTCCCATACAATAGGTTCTTTTTCCTGTTCCTGAATCATACTTTTAGCAGTCGCTGTGTTAGAAGCAACATGTTGTCTAATTAGATCGCGAATTAGAAATATTTGGAAAAGCTCTATTGCTATTTCTTTAGGTAATCCACATTGATGTAATGAAAGGGAAGGACCCACAACAATGACAGAACGCCCTGAATAATCAACTCGTTTACCAAGCAAAGTCTTACGAAATCTGCCCTCTTTACCTCCAAGCATTTCTGAAAGTGACTTGTAAACTTTATTATAAAAATCTCTCCTTGGTTCTCCGCCACGGCCCCCAAGAAGTATATCCACAGCTTCTTGTAACAATCTCATCTGAGAAATTACGACTCCTCTCTCCGAAGATATACTTTGAGATAATACAGTGGTAAGTTGCTTGTTCCGAAAGATCACTCTTTTATAGAGTTCGTTAAGATCCGAACTCACTAGTTTACCGCCATCTATCTGAATAATAGGTCTCAATTCAGGAGGAAGAACTGGTAAGAAGTATAAAACCATCCATTCTGGTTCTACATTTGTTTGAAGAAAACGTTTAGCTAATTCCATACGTCTAACCAAAAAATTCTTTCTTTTTTTTTTTCTATTTTCCCATTCATCCCCAGTAGACTCCTCATCTTCATCGCCAGTAGACTCCTCATCTCCTAATACCTTCCATTCTACTAATGAATTTTCTATAAGATTTCGCAAATCTAAATCAGCTAATAGTTCTCTAATAGCATCTGCTCCTGTCGCAATTTCTCGATTTTGCAATGTTTCAAACCGAGGCCTAAAAAAGGGTGGAATACTGTATTTCCAAGATTGTATTTCATATTCGAATAAACCTCGTAATCGTAAGAAAGTAGGTTTTTTAGTTGTGGGCCTAGCAAAAGAAGAATTGAGATAGGTTCCTATAGGATAGGCTTCCCCCCCTTCAAACCGGACGTGAAGGTTTCCTTTCATCCGGCTCAAGTAGTTGCACTACAAAACTGTACAAAGAACTACTCCTTACTCAAGTTTCCAATAAAAACTAACACTTTCTTTATTATTATTTTTTTTATTAAAATTTGATAATTTACTTAAAAAAGAAATGTGAAATTATTGAGTAGTCTACTTCCCTGATGAATTATCTTAAAGAAAGAATTTGGAATTCCTAAGGGATTTATTTGTCTATATCTCCTTTCATTTGATCTTTTAGGTCTTTACCCACCTCGACGGTTATGCTTTAATGTTCTTTGAAGCATATATGCGATAGATAAACTCCTGTAACCATACTCTAATTTGCTTGCTTAAGCAAAATTTCACAAGGTATAAATAGCTATTTCTATTTGTCTGTTACAGAATCAACCATGGATCAATTCCCCTTGAATTTGTAAGTATGGAATACACCAAAAAATCTAAGTTTCATGTAATTTCTCCCAAAACACATGTCAGAGCTGGGGCATCCCAATTGAATCGAATGGGATGACAGTTTGTTAATCTGAATCTGTCAAATGAAAATTTTGATCAAATCACACACCGCAATATACTAAGCTTTTTAATTCCTGAAAAGGTTTATCTAAAAGATTCGCGATATAACTAGGAAGACGTTTGAAATACCACACATGAGTTACTGGACATATGAGTTTGATGTATCCCATTTGATATCTTCGTATTCGAGAATGAATAAATTGTACCCCGCACTTTTCGCAAAATCTTGGATTTTCTTTTTCAGATCCAATCTCTCGATAATTTCCACAAGCACAAAATCCACTTTTTAAGGGTCCAAAGATTCTTTCGCAAAACAATCCATTTTTTTCTGGTTTATTGCTTTTATAAGAAAAAGTACGATCTTCTTTTACCTCTCCAACTACCTCTCCGTTGGGTAAGATTTTTGTAGCCCAAGCTTTTATTTGTTGAGGAGAAACTAATCCAATTTGAAGTTGTTGATGTTTATACTGGTCGATCATAAAATAAAATTGAAATAATGAATGATTCATTTAGATCAAAGTTCCTTCCTAGAAATCTGGAAGTTTTTCTCAGATACAAGGCAAAAATGCAGTTCTAGAGCCAAAGATCGTAGTTCTCGAGTGAGCACTCGAAAAGTTTCCGGAACATCAATATCGTTGTCGGGGTTAGGTGCTGTTCCTCCACTAAGCATAATATCGATTATTTGTTTACGAGTTCTAATATGATCAGATTTATAAGTAAGCATCTCTTGTAAAATACGAGCAACACCAAAGCCCTCCAGGGCCCAAACTTCCATTTCTCCTACTCGTTGTCCTCCTTTGTTGGCCCTTCCTCTAACGGGTTGTTGTGTAACATGTGTGTAAGGTCCAGTAGAACGTGCATGGATCTTATCATCAACTTGATGAATTAATTTTAAGATATAGGACTTTCCTATTAGAACAGGTTGTTCAAAAAGATCTCCTGTTCTTCCATCAAATATTTTGCTTTTTCCCGGGTACTCGGGTTCAAATACCCATGGATTTTTTGTTTGTTTACTGGCTTCATATAATTCAGAAAACACTAGCTTCCTCGAAGCTTCTTGCTCATATCTTTCATCAAAAGGTGCTATTCTATAATGTCTCTTTAACAAATCTCCTGCTAACCCGAGTGAGCATTCAAATATCTGTCCCACATTCATTCGTGAAGGGACTCCTAAGGGATTGAAAACCATATCAACAGGTGTTCCATCTTGCAAATAGGGCATATCTTGTCTAGGTAAAATCCTGGAAATTATCCCTTTATTCCCATGTCTTCCAGCTACTTTATCACCTACTTTCATTTTACGTTTCTGTAAAATATATACACAAACCATTTCTAAAATATCACGAGAATCCTTTTTCTCGACCCATTTCACATCAATAACGCGACCTCTTCCACCTATAGGTAATTTGAAAGAAGTTTCCTTTGAAGTGGATAAATCCATATCAAGTATAGCTCCTATTAATCTATTCCCCGGGATAGGTTCATCCTCCGCTGGTGTTAATTTACCTACTAGAATATCGCCTGTTTCTACCCAAGATCCCAACATTACAATTCCATTTCTATCCAAATGGTGGAGTAAATGAGTCTTCAAATGTGGTATTTCCTTAGTGATTCTTTCAGGACCTTGATTTGTCACATAAGTCTGAATTGGATATTTCCGAATATGAAAAGAAGTATAAATATCTTCATATAGGAGGCGTTCGCTAATTAGTACTGCATCTTCAGAATTGTAACCCTCCCATGGCATATAAGCTACCAATATGTTTTTTCCTAAAGTAAGTTCCCCACTAACTGTAGCTGCACCATCCGCTAAAATTTGTCCTTTTTTAATGCATTGATCCCCATGTACCTGGGGTTTTTGGTGGATCAAAGTTTTTTTGTTGGAACCTTGATACTTAACTAAAGGAATACTCATACTATTTCCATGACTTGATAAGAGGATCTTGTGAGTATCAGTATAAATAACCTTTCCCAGATGCTCGGATATAAGTAAAACTCCTGAATCTAGAGCCGTTTGGCCTTCCAGTCCAGTTCCAACAATGCACTTCTCAGACCGAAAAAGCGGAATCGCTTGGCGCTGCATATTAGAACTCATTAAAGCTCGATTTGCATCATTATGCTCAATAAAAGGAATAAGGGAAGCTCCAATAGAAAAATAGTGGAAGGGAAAAATGCTTCTAAGATGAATCTTTTCCCATGCAATAGTTAGAAATTCTTGACGGTATCGCGCTGGAACAACCTCTTCTTCCTGAATACTCCGATTCAAGGCTAAAGAATTTCCGGCTGCTACCATATAATATTCATCTCTATTTGGTGATAAATAAACCACCTGTGCTTCTTTTTTTTTTTGTTTCTCAGATATTTGATAAAAGGGGCTCTCTATAGATCCCCACTGACCAACCCTCGCATGAATAGCTAAGGATCCAATAAGTCCAACATTGGTTCCTTCGGACGTATCAATTGGACAAATACGTCCATAGTAACTAGGATGTATATCTCGTATCTGAAAACTAGCAGTTCGACTCGTCAATCCTCTAGGATCCAAATAACTCCATTTTCGCCCATGAACTAGTTGTGCCAATGGATTTGTTTGATCTGAAACTTGAGATAAGGGGTGCCCGCCAAAAAACGATTCATAAGTAGTTGTTAATGAAAAGAAAGTGGAATTAATCAAATTTTGAGGAGCCCGTATCCATTTATTTTGAATAATTGCTCTACTAATAGTATTTCGAATTGCATTTTCTAAACGGAAAAGAGCTAATCCAAATTGATCCTGTAATAGATCTCCTGCAGAACGGATACGCTTATTTTTCAAGTGATTCATATCATCAAGTGTACCTATTCCTAATTTTATTCCGATCAAATAATCCACAGCCGCCAATACATCTCGTGGTAACAAACATGTATTGTTCTGAGGTATATCAAGATTTAGCCTCCGGTTCATATTTTGTCGACCAATGCTTCCTAATTCACATTTTTTTTGAAAGAATTTCTCTTGTAATACCTTATACATGTACTCCCAAGGTACCATATCTTCCTCTTCCTCCTCTTCTCCATGACGAAATTTTTGATAAAACTCCAAAATAGCATCTTCTTTTGAAGGCATTCCCTTCTTATTTATGAAAGACAAGAAAATCTCAGGGTAACAAACATTATCGAGAATTTCTCTTAGATTCGAACCCATAGCTGATAATAGAACTAAAATAGAGATCTTTTGTTTTCTACTAACACGGGCCCATATCCTTCCTTTTCTATCCATTTCTAATTTTAATCTTCCTCCCCAATCTGAAATTATAATACAGGTATAGACAGAAATCCCGTTATGGTCCAATTTTGAACGGTAGTAAATACCAGGACTTTGCAATATTTGATTGATTACAGTTCTATATATTCCATTTATTATAAAGGTTCCTAGGGAACTCATTATAGGAATGTTTCCTATCAAAACGATTTGCTTTTCCATATTTTTACTGGTTTTTCGAATTAATCCTGCAGGTACATATAATTTTGAAGAATATGTAAGTGATTGATAGACAGCATCTTTTTCTTTTATTAAGGGTTCTAATAATTGATGTCTTTTCCCAAACAATCGAAATTCGATATTTCGATCGATATCTTTCATTTTTCCTTTTGGAAACTTATCAAATTCTTCTGTCAAGCCTTTATTAACGAACCTATAAAATCCCTCAAATTGTATTTGCCTAAATCCAGGTATTGTGGACATTCCCTCATTCTCATTCCGGATCATTTTAATCTGAAGTTGACTCTTTATCAAAAAAAAAAAAAATCCCATTAGTGGCTCATTATTAATCGATCTTTATAGATCAATCTACTAATGATGGGTTTTTTATTCTGTTTACTAAATTACATGAAATTTGAGTGAACTCCATATATGTGTTTTACATAAAAAAAAAAAAAAACCTTTTCCTTCTCGTTTCAATTTAAGTGAGAATTTTCGACAGGTACAAATGGAAATGGATTGGGCATTCCTGGAATAAATTTTTTTTTACGTATACTTAACACTTAAATGAAAAAAGATTTCTATTCTGGGGTTGACATATAAATCAAAATTTGATTATAATTCTTACATTGAAAAATAATTTCTTGTTGAAAATAATTGATACTAATTAGTCGTAAATCCTTTGGATTATCTTGTTCCATTAAAGAAACAAAATTGGAGATAAAATACCCATTTCAGAACCATTTATTACTTCCAAATAAAAAAATAAAAAATTCCACAAAGATATACTTGATTTGAATTAATGGTTTAAAATGGAATCTAATAAAAAAAAAGAGCAATTTCTTTTTGGAAAAGGATAAATACCATAAATAGTATTCAAGATAAAAAAAAAAAAAGAATGAATAATAGAATGTAGAGAATTTTTGGATTGGATTTGGCGATATGGCCAAGCGGTACGGCAGGGGACTGCAAATCCTTTATCCCCAGTTCAAATCTGGGTATCGCCTTTTCAAAAAAATACTTAGGATTTCTTTTTCTACTTCTAAAAAATAGAAACACTTGTCAATTTTGCTCTAAAAAGATAGCTTTGAATAGTTTATGAGTAATAGCCCAAAACAATATATATACCAATAGGGATGGATAAGGTAATGCTTACTTCATTAATTAAAATGCTTAATGATTAATTTGAGAATTGATTCCATTGCAAAATTCAGAATTTAGGATGGTGAAAAGTCAGAAATCTATCTGGATATCCATATGAAGGTTATTAAGCTTTTTTGTTCCTAAAAAAGAAAAGAATGGATTTAAGAACTGTCGTGATGACTCCTTCCTAATTCTTTCATAGAAAGTTAGACAATAAGTTTAGGTGAATGAAATAGGAAATATGGAAAATATATAATAAATAATGGATAGTTATCTATATTTAATAGATATATTTGGATATCTTTTACTTCTGAAAGAACAAAACAAAAGGAAAAGGTGTATATATCACATTTGTCCTTAAGACTTTGGAATCCCACGAGAGATTTTATCTATTATTAATACCAAATTAGACTCAATTTTTAACATCGCTTTATCAATAGCCTCTCAGAGTCCTATTTTGACTCTACACTATTGATTCTACTATGATTATTAGTCAATAATGGAATAATTCCTTCATAAAAATAGGAGACATAATTCACATGGATTTAGTAAGTTTTGCTTGGGCTGCTTTAATGGTAGTCTTTACATTTTCGCTTTCCCTTGTAGTATGGGGAAGGAGTGGACTTTAGGATAATTGATTGAGTAATCGATTCAGTAATCGAATTGTATAAATTGTTTCATTGATTCTTTTGCATTAATAATTAGAATTTTGCGAAACTTTATTTAGCTTTTCTCTGTTTCAAAATTCTACTGAATATAATATTATCTTGTGTGATAGAAGGAACTATATAGAGTTCTTTCTACCACACTTTAGGATTCTAATTTGCTGGTTTTAATTAAGACTTGGTATTTTCTTTTAATCCCTTCTAATTATTTATTTAATGATTGATTAAGAATTTATAATTCTAGTTGAAGCCAAATTAATCATTTTGAGCAACTGTTTTTACATAGATAATAAGTAAAAAAGCAGTAGGAACTAGAATGAACAGTGCAATAGCAATAAATGCGAGAATATTGACTTCCATAATCTCATTTTTTTTTTATCTTCGCAATAACTCGGGATGTAATCCCATAGAGAGTAAAAATTTGACCCCTATAAATTAAATAGGATGGACTGCCTCCTGATGATATTGAATCGGATCCATATTATGAGTATGAATATCTATCAAATCGATTCATTATCGAGAATTGAATAGTATATTATAGTATATATAATATTAGGAAGATCCTTTTAGGAAATGAAATTTTTTTATTAGATCAGAAATGCCATTGCATTTTCATCTTTTTCAACTTTTCCTCTTTTCTATAACCTACCTATCTTAATTATCTTCTCAAATTATCTTAACTTTTTGCTTATACTTTAGTAAATACAATTCAGTATTATAATATAACTGATATTCTATCGTTCAGTCATACATATATCCAAATAAAGAATAAAAGTATGATAGAAGTATGATGGAAATAAAGAAGGGACAAAAAAATTGAATATTCTAACAAATGAACTAAAAAGATTGATTTTTTTCTCGGTCTTCTCTATTTATTTGATTAATCTCTTCTTTTTCGAATTTAGAATGGAAGGCATACATCCCAAATTTAGTTTGCAATAATATAATTTTTTCAATCAGTCATTGAACATACACAAACAAAGTAGGAACTAGAATGAGGTGTGGTTTAATCATAAAAGTATTTTTTGAAGGTAATTATACTCAGTTTATTGTCTATTAATGAATATTATTTGTGTATATAGTCACAGGAAAATATGATTATTTCATGGATCAAGAACAATCGAAAAAGAAATAAGACAATGCGTCTATTAAATGAATATAGTAAGATTCTTGATTGTATGAATCTATAGATAGAAATATTTACGTTATCAATCCATATATAGTAGAAAAAGTACAATTTCTGCACCCATATTTATCTGATGAGAAATTGATGATAAATGTGAAAGGAAAATGACAGAAATAAAGATTTATTCCTAATTAGGAATTAGATCTTGTTTCTTTTCTATCTTTTTTATGAAAAAGGAAAGGAGAAAATTTGATAAATTCATCGAATCCTAGTTCGGGACTGACGGGACTCGAACCCGCAGCTTCCGCCTTGACAGGGCGGTGCTCTGACCAATTGAACTACAATCCCAGCAAAGCAAAGTCTATAGCATACATATCCACCACATATGATTATGATATAGACTATACTGATAATTAATAGTAATCTTTGATTCAATAAAAGAATCACAGATAATTTATCTTTTCATTAAGAAAAATGAATTCTTTTCTTTCTTTTCATGATACTTTACGGAATAGAACTTTACTAAACTTAAGTAAACTATCATGAATCTTAATTCTGAGAAATAATTGAATTGATTCCAATATGGATAGGGACAAAAAATAGACTCTTCTGATTTATTAGAATAAAGGAAGACAAATCTTTTATCTTATATTCATGAAATTATGCATTATTGGGCCGAGCTGGATTTGAACCAGCGTAGACATATCGCCAACGAATTTACAGTCCGTCCCCATTAACCGCTCGGGCATCGACCCCGGAAGAATTCATTCTAGGTTTATTGAGAAACTATGATAAACTTCCTTTCTTTCGTAGTAGCCCTACCCCCAGGGGAAGTCGAATCCCCGCTGCCTCCTTGAAAGAGAGATGTCCTAAACCACTAGACGATGGGGGCATATATATCTGCCTGTGATCATAACTATGATATTAGTATAAATCATTTTTTTTAATTGTCAATAGAATCTATTTTATATGACTTGATCTAAAAAGTCTTTCCTACTTTTCTATTGAAATTCCATAGAATTTTTGGATTTGATAATTCATAAATGAATTATTCTATACTCAGTTATAAGGAAAAAATGATAACGAAACATTCTAATGAAAATGAAAAGAAGTCTAAAATTCCTTCAGTTCAAACAATGATTTAATTGGTCTAGTAGAAAAAAGAGTTCAATCTCTTTTTACTTATTTCCGTCATTCAATTGGGGAGTTCATTATTTCATTTGGTATTCAGATAAAATGAACTTATTTACTATTGCATTGGACACTAAGCCAGAAAATAAAAAAACGATAGATATCTTCATTTCTCTTTCAAAAATATTCCATTCCGTTCATAGTATAGTAGTATAGTACAAATTCTATCATCACCTAATTCATTTGATTTAATAAAATGGAGCAAAAAAAATAAATCTTTGACCCACTTTTGATGTAAAAAATGGATTGTTTCTGAATGAACTCTATATGCGTATAGGCATATATATGTACATATATTATATAAATTTATAGTACATATAATATATTATGTAAATATGTTATTTATTTCCATAATATATATCTATTACATGGATTATAGAATCCATTCTTCTTAATGGGAAATGAAAATGGCTAATTCACTAATCGAATTCATGTGCCCTTTTAACTCAGTGATAGAGTAATGCTATGGTAAGGCATAAGTCATGAATTCCAATTTGATAAAGGGCTCTTTCCACTAAAGTCCATTTTTTTTCCAAAATAAAGAAAAGGATAACCATATAATGAATTGGGATTTTTGAAGTTATAGTTAGGAGATTAAATAGTCATAATCAGTATTTATACTAATTGCATTTTATTAGGAGTAGTCTGCCTATTTGGTAGAGCACTGATTTATCATTTTTGATTAGGCTTAATAATCTATCAAATATATGCTATAATAATGAGGATATGAGTAAGCAAAACAAAAACCAATCATTGTTGTCTTATATAAAATATAAAAGGGTGTAGGACTCAAAAAAAAGAACGATATCCAGTAAATTTTATTGATTCTTAAAAAAAAAACTTCCTA